TGTCCTGAGCCTGATTTTGATACAGATTTTCTTATAGGAATCCCGGGAATAATATTCTTCTTAGCAGTTGAAGAAGTGAATGGCCCGGTCCGAGAATACTAAGCAGACTTGAAGTCCTCCCTTATAGTCTCAATTCTTACAAGAGAAGCGGATTATGTAGCAAATGCCGCTGATGCGTAACACATCTTTTGTGGACAGCTTTCCTTGAGCAGATAGGACACAGCGCCGTCAACAGACATACTCGCGAAGAACTACCTACCCTGGGGGAACTGAACGCTGGCATGAGGAAAGCTTTCTACTTCTCAGTAACATTCCGGAACATCTTTTAATTTAAGAAGTTGCAGAGTTTCGCTCGACAAACAAGTATAGCAAGTATGGAAACAAGTATGTAGAGGTTTTTCCAACATCAGAATCAGAATAAGAATCTGGTTACCAGTTCCGATCGAATTTCTTTAGGAGTCTTAGCCCTCTATACAGGAAAGGAGGGTAACTAAAAGCTAGTACCTAAAGTTGTTCTCAATGACGAAGCCTCGGAACTTTTTATAGGATTGGAATGGGCTAATTGACCAAAGGGCTGTTTACGACCGACCGATAAATGTGAAAGAAAGATTGGTAGATAGCTTTGTGAAAAGGTGGTCAAGGAGGGGGAGCTTGGGAACATATTCATTCTTAGGCCGCTTAGTGGATGTAGAGGAGTCTGGTCCGATGGATCAGGTGATCAGTAAATGTGACTTCTGGTTGAGAAAGAAAACTGCAGCAAGAACGGATTCAGCCCTTATAGGCATTGCCTGTTGGAGCCATTTCTGAAGTCTCTTCAGGGCGGCTCTAAGCTTCTAAAGGTGAAAGCTAGCTAGCAAGTTTACCTAGTTGACCCACATGCTGGGGAGAAAGGAAAGACATTGGGTTTTACAGATGCAGAGAAGACTCACGAATAAAGACAACTCTCAAAGGATCTACCCTTTCTTTAGTCAGGCCAGTTTGCCTCAGCACTAGCGCATATACCCTATAGTCGCAATCTAATATTTCTGGTAGTTGTATCCATGATAATGTGGCTCTTGCTCATTTCCCGGGGAATTTTATTTACTTTCTTCTTTTTTGGGGCATGAAATTAGAAGATCCCCCTGTGATCGGTCCTTGCCACTCCTCGATGGCTCTAATGCAAGTATAAGAGTCAGATAAGTCGAATTACGAGAAAAGGGGGGAACTTTAGAACTCCTCACTAGACGAGGAATTTGATTCACATTTTTAGGTAGTTCTTAGGTTCTATCCTGGCCATAATATTGTATTGTTAGGAAGGAAGAAGGTAAGAAAGAAGATCTAAAATTAGCTCGGACTCAGGGGGCACTTCAGCCTTGTTAGCTGCAGGCTCAGTTCCGTCTGTCCCATCATTACCATCTGTAGGGAGTTAGAACAACCGGTTCCCAGACAACCTGTAGATGACACAAGTCAACCTTACAATCAGCCCAATGGGTATTGGTACACTCGTCGAATAATTGAAGATTACTTTACGACATGGATACGAACTTCGACAGAACTCCTTCTTACAGTAAATACCGGCGAGTCTTTGAACTGGTGGTTGGCCCCAATTACAAAAGTCAAGCGAGACTCCTTGAATGGAAGTTTTAGCGGATATAGCCAGCAACCCAGAAAATAACCATACACTAGAAAGGGCACGACGAATAATGAATTCCATTTACGAGCGGCAAATTAAAACCGTGACCTTGCCAGCTATGAGTATGAGGAGCATGCAGAACGGGAAAACAAGGAAAGAGGCAATGAGTTCCACTGCCATTACTTCAGTTAAGTGCACGCCTTCCGGTAAAGGTAGTCCGGGTAATGCCATCAAGCAACCAATGAAGTCTTTCCTTCAGCCATCAAGGAATCAAGCAGCAAGTTCAGTCTTTTCAGGTGAATGGGCGAGTTCCAGGAAAGAAAGAAGCCCGCCCGAACCCAACGAGTGAATGCTATGAATGAGCCTTCTTCCCTTCACGAGTCAAATTCATTCTATTGAACGGGGTAGGAGGCGGCTACGCTGCTGGGTTACGTACCTGGAACGACGATTCCCGATAACGCATTCAAATGACTGCCTCCTCTGATCGGACTTCGTTCTCGTTTAGCTCCCGAAACCAGACGACTACCGCGCTTTGACAAAGAAAGTCCCATTCAAGGGGTGTAAAGCATCCACCGAGACTCTATTTTAAGATAGTTCGTGACTGGTTGTAAAGGTGACACCTGCATACCGCATATGCCAGTGGTTCTGGTACAAGTAGTTGTGTCTTGAATCTGCTGACAGTGAGGGCTGTAGCTCGGGGCTTTCTGTTTTGATGGATGCCCAGGCAAGAAGCTGTGAACTTAGCTCCACTTTCCTTGCCTTTCCGCTCTGGCCTTATGTATGGGTCCACTGGGAGAATTCTCTAGCTTTGTCTCTGCCCGCCCTTTTCTATTCTAACTAATAGGGCTCTTCCAGAATTGCTTGGTGTCTAATGGAGAAAATCCTGATATAGCATATGTCCCGCGAGTGGGAGCTCTTGGCGTAATAGGGCCTCTGGACCTGAAACTGGGACTAGTGGAATAACGTGGGTGTACAGGCGGGTAAGAATAGACAAGTGGTTTTGGGGCGAGATATAGAGTGGAAGGCGAACGGGAAAGCCACATATGAACCCATGGTTGAAGAATGAGGCGATCAAGAAAGTACCCTTTACAGCTCGCTCTGTAAGTTCACTAGCAAGACACCCTCCCAGGTCAAATTGGTGTATTTAGTGACATAAAGGGGAGCATAATGTGAGTGGTGAGAGTGAGTTGTCAAGATGTAAGTGGGAGACTGGACTGTAATCAAAAAATTTTTTTAGAGTCTAGGAGATTCCTTCCTCTCGCTTGGGTTGGTTCTCGGAGGGTCCTAATGAGTTAAGCAAGTTACTTTGCAAGCCTTAAAAGCTCTTTCTTAACAAGTGGGATAAGATAAATAAAGGGCAAAGGCGGTACCTTGGGCATACCACACCAATTTGGCTAGCAGCCAGGTTCTTGAAGGCGAAGTCAATATTCGATAGTCAGTTGAATCTGGGTCCAGTTGAAGATGAGCTGGGATCATGAGCTAACTCAAAATCGATTACGAAATCAAAGAAGAAAGTAGCCTAGTTGTCTAGTAGAAAAAGAGAGGGGCTGCTTTTTTTCTTGTAAGAGCAGGTTGAAGCTACTTATTTATATAAACAACTATTTAGTAGCTAAGCGCTAAATCATTTGACAATGCCGATCTAATATGTCAATAGTTCAAAAATCAATAGGAAAGTAGCCCAAGGGTCGTAGAGTCGTAGATTGTCGGGTCGGTAACAAGACTCAACAAGTAAGGAAGGGGAAGTACTTGAAGGGAAGAGTTTACAAGAGGAAGGCCCATGCTTTTTCATCCCAAGCCAAAACAAAAGCAGCAAAGGTAGAGGTATTTAATAACCTAACAGTCTATACTTGGCCTGCTCGTGAGCAACTTTTCATTCAGATGTTGGGAATGGTCGAAGAGCAGGTCTTGAAGCTGGAACAAATGTCCCTGGGTTGCTGTCGCTAGAAGGACCTATCTCTTTCTATTTAATATGATTTTCTTAAGATCTGAATCCACCTTTTGAGATAGCGATTCAAGAAGAGAAGAAAGTAAGCGGGATATGTCCAAAGCTGTGCTCTTCCTCTTCAAGGTGATTACCATGAAGGATAAATATGTCTTTCGCTGTCAGATCCTATTGCCAGGATTCTCCGTCGGATTTTGGCTTAGATTCACTTCTCTCACACAAAAAGACAATAAGAAATCGATTATATCATCTTTATAACGTTCTTTTCTTCGATCTCCTAAACGAAAGCAGCAGAACAAGATTCTATTCAAGGGATAAAAGAGAGTGGAAGACCCGAGTCCTATGGGATGTGGTTCCCTTGCATTTGCTAGATAGCTAGCACTCTAAAGCGTCCGGGGACAGAGAGGTCAGCGAAAAAGCTTCAGGAATTGACTAAGCGAGGAGTCAGTCAAGAAGGGAAGTTACTTTTTTTTAGCATCTTTTAAAGAGATTACTTAATTACTTAAACTTCAGGAAGTGAGCTCTTCTGGACCAATCGGTCACCCGTCTTTAGAGAAGTGCTTTTCAATTCCTCTAGACCGGTCTTTTGAGAAAGCCCTAAGTTGTAGTGCTTCGCCCTATCAATTTGGTTCTAGTCGTAAGGTAAGAAAGGACCCGCCTTTCTTCATTTAAATGACGGAGCCTTGTCCTACTTATCCCAGCTCTAAACGCAGCTACTGACTCGATAGCTCAAGTTGAGTCGACTGTGATTCTTCTTCTTTTGAACCCGAGCTAATTCAATTAGTTCTTCTCCCTTCTCTGCTTCTTAGCCCAAGGGCGATAGAGACTCTACTTACTTATTGAGTAGCCTTCACTCTCCGTTCTAGTTGATGAAAGACTTTTCCTATTCCACTGCAAGGGTACGAAACTACGTAGAAGCAATGTCCGCTAAAATAAGTCTTTCTCCTATATAGGAGATTGCCTTCCCAAACTCAACTTAATCAATGGCATGGGGGATCCTTCCTAAAAGAATGACCTTGCTGTTTAGGACTTTCTTCTCTAAAGTCTAAAGAGATTACCCGCTGAGTACTCCCTCGCTAAGGTATGGTCACTTATTGGTGCTGAGTAGGGTTACTGCAAAGTTTTCGTGTGATCGACTCCCGGGTTTCCTCTTGAAGCGGCGCAGCTCCCAAGTACCATTTGTCTCCAAGTCTATCTCCCACTTCGTTTGATTCCAACGGACAATTTCTAAATGCGGCTGGCTGCACTGACTGTGTTAGCTTCCCTTGTTGCTTTTCGTTGAGCTTGAATTACGATTGAGAGAAGAGACAGCGGACTAAGAAGTTTGTAAGTCACCTTCCCCTGAATGAACAAAAAGAGGGGTAACCGATCCTTATTTATAATAAGATAAGCCGGAGCCTGCCTCAACCTCGGACCCGCCGCAAGAAAGGAACGTCAGATTGGTTCGAATCCAATTCGTGAGATAGAAATGATCTTAAGAGGGACCTAGCTAAATTCTCGAACAGGTAATTCCTCCGTCGCAGCTTACTCTTTCTCGAGGTGGGATACCTTTTTTATATACTTACTTGCAGTTCAATTCCTTGCCGTTAATTCAATATCTGTCTCGTTCTAAGGAAAGTCCTATTGGAAAGCTGGGGCAAGCCTAAACCTGATATTCAACCATTCCTGCGGCGAGTTTAGCCATCCTTGTGGTGTGGGAGGAGCCTAGTTTGACTTGAAAGAATGAAAGGAAAGTCAAGAATCTCATTAGTCAGTTGCTATTGAATCAGCTTCTCGAGTAGGCAAGGCCTTTTTTTTCGTCTTTTTTGCCAATTCTCCTGTTGGTACTTGTCGAATTGAAACTCGATAAGAAGAAGATTCGCCAACAACTGGCATTAGTGTCCGAGGGCGGACTAGAATATTCGAACCGTAGATAGCATTGTCACTTTTTTGGTTACTTTATTGTTATTTCATTGAAGTTATTGAAGTAGAAGGGCTTTCCCAGAGTGAAACAAAAGGAAATCCCGGAAGCTATCTAAGTTTCCGGCATTGGTTCATTCGTTTCTTCTTTTTAGGACGATTCACCAACATTACCTATTGAATTAGTGGATTCGGTCTAACCCCGGGATCAGTCAGTTCTTTCAAATTGCATGTTTTAAGCATATGATCCTACTTTTACTGTAAAAGTACCATCTCCGCCTTTGCTATCTATGCTTCCTCGTCGCTAGACTACTTATTTACTTCTTTACTTCCAGTTACTCTGTGTTGAAAGGTTAAACAATTGCTTTGGTTGCCGCTAAAATCGGATGTGAATCTCGTAGTTTTGAATTCCAGAACTGGGCAATTCTCCTTCTCCTTGCGAGAACTATCTTCTCTGGGGATTCCTATTCTATTCCTATTGAATCTTCGCCGTCTACAACACAAAAAGTTGTGGTAACTTACTTACAGATTCTATTTTAAATAAAGGACAGTCCATCAACATCCTTTAAGCTAAGACTAAGGAATGGGGGAAGCGAGACAGACGACGAAGCTACATCAATCACCGCAGCGTCTGAGTCAGCGGCATTAGTTCTATCCTCTGCAGCAGGCAAGAATAAGCGGTTGAACAACGGAAAGCAGTTCCACGGCAGAAGTTGTATGAGAATGCTAAAACAATGAAACCTGCTGAGTCTCTAATGCAGCCACCTACTGCACTATTTAAGTCAATAGCAGAACCATCCACATTTAGTTTAAGGCCTGTAATATGAGGAATCCATTTGAGCCGTTTCCCTCTTTTGGGAATGGCGGGCAGAATGATTATCAAGGCTTGAATGCATGTCTGATCATGAAGACTGAGAGAGTAAGAAGCCTTAAGAGATCTGAGCACCACTTCAAAACACTTAGGATCATTTTGGTTTTTCTTTGAAGGATCTTCACACAGGGAAAGAGCTCCTAAGTGCTAAGTCCGACAGTGCTCTCCACCCAGGTCTATGAGGTGTGGGATGTCTTCCCTTCCTGAGTTAGTGCCAAAAGAATAGTAAGCAATGATCATGTTGCCAGCATGCTATGCGACTAGTCGATTATCTTACTAAGCTAAGAACTGGATCTCCATCCAAGAAAGTCAATAGAGATTTTTTATGGCTTTCAGTGCCCCTAGCACGAGATCATCGAACTGCACTTTAATTAAGAGGTTCACTTCACTGCTGGTATGCTTTAGGACTCTTCACTGAATGACGACTGACTAGCGGATTCAGGGAACGAAGATGGCCCTCTACCTACATCTATACTGGACTCCTGACTGTTAAGAAACTTTTGCTTTTTGCCAAGGGAGCAAGGGAGAAAGGCTTCACTCAAGGTGATAAGTGGAAATGCTAACCGAACACGTCCAAAAAGTCTCGTAACGAGGCTAAAGCCAGTTGCCGGTCGAATGAAATCAGATACATGTAAAGAAAGAAATTCTATGTCCCGACCCGAATAGAAGAGGGCGAATTTCCGCTTCAAACAGGGAAGTCGACTCTGGTCTGACTTATTTCTGAATTTCTTTCGTCATAGACTTCTGTCAAAAGTGAAGGGGATAGATTAGATTCTTGAAACTTCCACCGGGTGGTTCCCAAAGAACGTAAAGCTTTAGCGAGACGAAAGCTAGAGACTTGATACTGAAATACTGAATTCTCCGAATCGGGGTGATAAACAGAAGTTCGTCTTCCGGGCCGGCCCAGAAGAGTGTCGGGCTTTGTTTGGTAGGGCTTTCTTTCCATCTCCTTTTATTCTTTCCTTTCTTTCGGATAAACCAAAAGCTCTGGTGGAGCTATTTGTAGACTGAAAATTGCTTAGATAAATAGCGTTGATAGAAGCTTAAGGCGGGTTATTTGCCAAATCAACAAGATTGTGTATCATGGTGATCTCACTGAAAGAGAGGCATGCTGTCGATAAAGTCATAAAAAACGATTCGGGATAGATTCTTTTCACCGAAATTCCCCCTTTTCCGGCTTCGATTAGCAAGAACAAAACAAACTCAATACGGGGATTTTCTTCGAAAGAATTGATTTAGAACGGGGTGGGGCGCCAGGAAGCCCCGCTTAGCTTGTATGATACTACCATTGTTCACCCAGAATTCCCTTTGTTCCACCATGTGGTTTGGTTTCCCTGCCTGCCATGCCTGCCCTCTTTCAGTCCACGTGGTACTCGTATTAGCTAAGTGAATTCTAGCTTTTACTTTGAAAGCTGGCAACGGGTCCTGTTAAGCGCTTCGCCTCGTTCCCTCCTAACACAAACTGCTCTGTGTAGCAACCGCAACAGCGCAAGCGAAAGTGTCTCACGCCCCCCTTTCTATCGTGGTACCGAGAGGGACGGTCTTGACTTTCTTGATTTGGAAGATCGCCACACCTATTCCTTCTACTCCGTAAATAGTCTCAAGCAGCTCGCCACGCATGCATACATGATTGAAAGGACTTTTATGCCCATTTCTATGTAGCCACAAGGCCCGTTCAACATACCTGAGGAGAGACGTAGAAGCAGGTTGGGGAGAGGCTTCGCTGGACAAGCGGAACTTGAACGAAATTGTATAGTTAGTCGATACAGCTCGATCCGTTCTTCAGTTATTCCTTAACATAAATCATTATTTCGTGTGTTGTCGGCTCTAAAGCAAGGGCGGACAGGTATTGGAAATGAGTTAGCCTCTTTGACTATCCTTTTTTGTTGAATTGCTTTCGACCATTGACAGGAAGAAACAACGGCTTCACTTCACATTTGTCTCTTTGCTGAATTGCTATCGACTAAACGGAAGCCCCTTGTTAGGACGAAGATCTTTGCTCAAGAGGAAAAACGAAATAAGATAACTAACTGGCAGCTGTCCGAAGGCAAGTAGTTAAGAACAAAAGCTCGAGCATACAGCGGAAAGCATACGCATTTGGGCAAAAGGAAGCATTCTCCGCTGGCACAAGAATAGCAAACAGGTGAAAATAAAAGCCCATCAAACTATGAATTGAAAGGATCATATAGCGTAAAGCATCCTTGGAAGCCGATCCTGTCCCGTCGACGTCAGTCACTATATGAAATCAATACGGAAAGCCATCAGATACATGTCAGTAGTTCATAGAATGGACTTTAGTATCTGGTATAGACCCGATATGATATATATTACCATCGGTTGTCCCTGATCTGCAAGTGAGATCTGCAGACCAGTACAACGCTTGACTGATCATCGAGTACCCCACCGGGCAAGAGCCCCCTTTCTCGATCGAACCGGGCTGCTGCTATCACAAATCTCTATTCGTGCTCGAGAGCATGTAGTTGGAAGAGGAACTGGTTGGCGAGCGTAAAGCGCGAGATGTCCTTTCATAGCGGAAACTCTCAAACAGAAGAGAAGGGCACAAGAACCCGTCATGCCTTCTAAATCATCATTTTAGAATAGAATGTCGTAGAGAAAGCAAGGACTTTATTCCCTGGTGATAGCATAACAAGCTGGGTCCGGTGACAACATTGGTATTTGGTGGTTGGTTCCAGGGAGCTAGTCGGTTCCTGGCATCCGATTACGAGCTTTATTGATCGGTCTCACTTGCCATCTTCGGCATTGGACTTTGCTTATCTACGATGAAACTTTCTATGCTCGTACCTACCACTTGTTCCTAAATCTTCGCTTGGAGTAAAGATTATCACTAAAGCCTACCTTGAGTTGAGTAAAGGAGGAATTTTTTGCTACCGCTAAGAGGATTTAGTTTAGGAAGGCCTCTAAATGATGAAATTGTTGTAGAAAGAAAAAAACTATCCAACCTTGAGGAAAAGCGGCGTTCCAGCCTAGCAGAAAAGGGGTTGATGCACCTCCATCCAATTTCAGTGAAATCTACTCTAGTTATAGGGCGGGCAACAAGAGAAATGCTTCCTCTTGATTTGGAACTACTTTCTCTAATGCGGAGGACCGGTAGCTATCAGATATCATGCCCTCATCAACGAGTAGAGTATGACTGACCAAGGGGAACACCCCCAAGCCTAAATTGAAGTAATGTACACCTGCCGATGCCTTTTAGTATTATGACGGTGCGGAAGCAAAAAGCACAAATCAACCTTTCCATATCTATTAGATCTATTAGGACATTACCTTCAAGAAAGAATTAGCTGCCTGGACAGGGAGTAAAACGTGTTCTGAATGGCCCAGGCCGAAGGGCTTGGCTTGTTTGTTAAAGGGGGTCCCTTTTCTTCTCTTCCCCGCAAAAAGCCATAAATCCCATGGTGGGCGTAAGCTTCGGTACGGAGTTAATGATACCTCTTTCATGTGCCCAATCCTGCCCTCCAGCTGAGTCAATAGCAGGGCATTCTCTAGCAGCTCAAAGAGCGGATAAAGCGAAAACAGCTTCTGAGGTGAGGGGATTTCCCTGGAAAGTCTATCAGTCCCACAGCACACTTGCTATTGATCGGATTAACTCTTTCGTATAAAGAATGCGAATAGGGGATTCGAGAACAGTAAGAAGGGCCGGGTCTTTAGGGCAAGTAGTCCTTGGTGAGGGAAAAGAGCTATCCGAAGTCGGATAACTGGATTAGAGGGAAGGCGGGAAAAAGTACTTCTTACTCTTACTGGTATCATATCCCTGTGCCTTCAAGGGTAATCATGCGCATGGCTCCATCCAACAAAAATGTGAGTCTAATCTTCTCCTCGGTCCATTAAAAAATGAACCTTCTTTTTAGACATAGATGGATTTCTTACTGATCCCGCGGTACAGAATAGGACCAAGAAATACGTTATAGAATAAAGAAAGAGTGAAAAAGTCTAGCTCCAGTTAGTCCAGTCATTCTAGCTCCCCGGGTTATACTAGCTCATTCCAGCCCTGCGGAGTCGACGCCTTTACGTCGTCTATAGGGGGCGTCACTTGACAGGTTTAGTCATTCCGGTAAGTCCGGTAGGTATAGTCAGTATAGTCGGAATTGGGATAAATGAAATACATCTCGGTCGGAGTTCGGCTCATCAGCTGTCTCGATCGAATTGAATTAGCAATCTCTCCACCAGCCATGGTGGATCTTCCATTGGCTAAAACTCTTCTTCCATGAGGATTTTTTGTTTTTTCTACGATGATTCAGCTCCCGAACCTGCAAGTTTCTACGCTGAAAAGAGAGGTCGACGCTAATTCATGGAGTAAATAGGGAAGGCACGAAGGGTAGAAGAATCAGTCTAAGGCTATGCTCTGGGTTCTGGGAAGGTAGTTAAGTCACATCTGATGGATAAGCAGTGATTCCTCTCTTAGCATCTTACCCGCCTTAAAGTAAAGAATGAATAACAGGATCAAACAAAGCGTAGTGGATTTCTTCCTGCTAATGAATCAACTGGTATTGGACTGCTCTCAAAAGCAAGGGGGGAGTACTCTTAACTAACTAAGCCTAAAGAAAGGCTATCCAGCTTAAGGATGAAATTCTTTAGAAGGGAATAGCCCGTCGGTAGCAAAGGCAGAAGGAAAGGGCTTACTCACCAGTTTTATACGAACTCACGAAGAAGGAAGGATGCCAAAAATCCATTCCTAAAAGGAGATCTTTGTCGATGCTCGTAGCGCATAGAAGGCAAATACGGGGTAGGCCACAAATCCCGACTTCTCTCATCTTAGTGTAGTGGAACTAAAATACCCGAGTGAAGGAAAGTAAATAGTAAGAGGGGGGCAACTCACTGATTTTCCTGGGCTTAGGGGAAGGAAGGTCAGTACAGCGTACTTTCATAAAGGCAAGGCGATCGTGAAAGGAAGACTTTTTCGCAGTCCCACTACGCGTAACTAGATGGGAATAGCTCATGCCCAGCTCGAGGGAAATTCCTCTTTGATAACATGAATCTGTTGTCAATTTGGCTGAGATCTTGCTACCTTTCCCTCTCCTGCACCTGGGACTCTATTTACTGCGCTTTGATCTGCCGATGATGATTTAATTTAGCCAAGTGCTTTGCTGCCACTTCTGAAGCTAGGGACCTAACCTCTTCCTTGAAGACCCTGTATTGCTTGTCTTTGTTGGCGGTGTACACTACTTTACTGAAAACGAATAGTGCGCTACGCACCTTCGACGCTGGGGAAGGCAAGTAACTGATTGCCCTAAGGCTTGGAATTCGGAAAATGGCAATTATCCCATAAATAAGATAAAAACAGCAGGTTGGAATAGGGGATTAGCAAGTGAATCAGAATACGCTCTTTTGTGCAAGAATACGCTGTTGTGAAAGTTAAAAGAACTCGATTCTTTGAAATAAGAACAATTATCCGGCTAACCCACGCACAGAGAAGGAAGAAGGACGTTAAGCTGCTAGTGATAGAGATGGAATATCTACTGCAAGAGGAAGCGCTCTTGGAGGAAGAACAAAAAGGGCTGGTGCAGAAAATGCCCTGTTAACTATTTCATCTGTTATCGTTCTTGCTGGAATAAGCGGTCGTACTGAATACCTAAGCGCTGTTCTTGTTCGAGAATCAACTGTGATGCAATTGAATCAATGGTTTTAAGATACCCATTTCGGAAAGGTGACTATCTGCCGGGAGACTGCTCAGTTAGGCTGGGAAGCTACTCCCATAGTGCGAAGAGATGGTGCTATCGTATATTTTCGAATGCTTGCTCTGAGTCTTCGTTCTAGGTTAGGGTTACTTTCACTCGCTTTCGAGAACCTAATCTCTTTCATGGTGAAAATAACCCTGATCGACGGTGCACAAGGAGTCACTCGTGGCACACTGACTCTATTCCAACTTCTCTGCATCAATGCACTCACTACCTTTATTTAGGATATTGATGCGGAGAACCCTCTCGCCGGCCGATCTTCGTCTCCTCCTTTTTTTCCAATGTTATCCTGAGTTTCACACTAAGCTCTTCAAGCCTTCTAACAGGGCATTCGTGAGCAAGCCGCCCTTCTTTCCCAAGCGAGATGGGGGACTTGAGAAAGGGTCTTGCGGAGCCTTGTCTTATGTTATCGCCGCTGTTGATGGGGAGCTCCTTGAGGAAGGAACTGACATACTTAAGATACGAACGGGATTTCACCTTACCTTCCTTTCCCAGGACTGAAAGCTGCCTAAACTGGATCTATGTTAATGTCCGAGGGCGAGGTTGGAATTGGACAAAAAGAAGGGATTCGGCGGCGGATAGCAGCATGGGCAAAGCACTCTGCTGCGGCAAGCAGCCGATTCTTATTGCATTCACCAAGATAGTCTTGCTCGCTCCTGAACTCTGCGGCGAGTTCAGCCACCACCTCCGGGCCTGAGCTCTGCTCGGGCGTAGTCAGCCAGCTTCGTGACTTTGCTTAGCTTCCAGCGTTGCAAAGGGATAACCTTTCACTATCTAGGCGCCCTAGAAGGAAAGGAGGGGTCCCACGGAGTTCTTCCCCGAAGGTCAAGCCGTAGCCCCAGTCCCTGGGAGAAGTGGAAGGAGTCGCCGGGTGCAAGCTTTGAAGTAGCGCGCTACCCGCTAGGTTCAATCAAATCAATGAATCAGATTCCCACTCCCCCTGTGGGGATAAAGACTATCAAGTCGGCGTTCCTCAGGACTTGACCGGAAGAGCGCCAATAGACAAAGAGTTGAGAAAGGCCTCGTTCCAGCAAGTGGATGGTGCTTGCTGCCTTCAGCGGGGTATCACCTTTCCTTTTGGTAGTAGGTTGATCTTTGTTTTTCTTCCTCACCCCTTTCGTTATGGTAGGATTGGTCTACCACTCAGCTCATACAAGATAATCGAGTCGAGAAGAACACTAGACAGTGCCCTTGCAGGCCTTATCTATCTCCCGCCCACCTTCAAGTTGGAGATCGACAGTTTCAATAGTCCCAACACCATTCTACCACCCGAGAATGCTCGTCAAACCTTATGTCGTCACCCAAGTGCAAAAGACCTTTTTCTAAGGCCGTTCACGGGTCAGGACGAGCTGTACTTCTACCGATGCTACCATACCAGAATCCGGTGTAATATATTATTCCGCCCGAAAGGCTTTGATCACACACATCTCTGGGAAACGGAAAAGACACATACCCAAAAAGCGGAAAAATTAGATAATCCGCTCATCTGAGGCGGAGGATTCATATCTATCTTCAGACTTGGGAAAAACTGGAGTTGTTGGTTCGAGGGAAGGAAAAAACGTTGCCCTGTTGGGTCTGGGATTGGTTACGTTTGTTTAAATCTATAGTACGCTGACTGGGCCCCCTGTCCCTGTTATTGGTGCCATAGGTACTGAGATAACACACCAACTCGAGGGAGGTGCTCGACCTAACATTCTCAACCCATATGAGACAGGGTAGCCGCCTAGATTGTTACTGATGCTGAGCCTGCTAAGCCACATATGGGGGGACGCCTCGCTGGTCGGTCCACAGAGCCAAGAAAGAGCAGGCCCCAAGTCAGTCTATCTATACAGCCTAGTATCGTATACTCTAAACTTGAAAGATAGGCCTTTCTCCGATCATGCCTTATCCATGTCATTCCTCGCCTTCGAGCTAACGTTTACGTTCTAAAGATATATTCTCCCTAAAGGAGTCTAATCCCAACCCATTTCCATTTCTCCCATCAAGCAAGCATCAGAGGTTGTCAAAGCCAGTTTTTCAGTAAGAAAGCTTAGGAAAGCAGGACTAGTGAAAATGACAGGAAGCACTATGGACTTTAGCAGGAGTCTTGAAAGCAGTAGTATTTTAAGTCAGTTCCTTGGCAGGCGAATTCTAGTCCCGCCTAATCAAAAGCATTAGCCCTCTATTCTGCTTTCCAGGGCTAAGTCTTTCGATAGCGGTCCAGGCGTGCAATTGTTTAGCCTTTTAGAGTTGTCCCCAAGGATCTTTCTAGTTGCTTCTTTCCTGTACTAAGTATACTCGGTTCGGAGTGAGCTTGCATATGGTTGTAATAAGTAAAGAGAACAACCATTGAGAAAGGAATTTCTACTACAGCTTTGTTGCTTCGGTTTAGCAGTCCGCGTTAGCAAGCAGTCCAACTATGGCTATGGGAGGATCCCTTATGCAACTGTTTTCAGTAGTACGCCTAGAAAAAACCAATATGTTTTTTCCTAAGTTCCTAAGCTAAGAGTGAAAAGGTACTGATACAAAGATCTTAGCCTTTCAAAAGAGATGTGCGAACGCTAGTCCTGACTTGAGTAGTCATCAATGAAAGAGCTAGGCGGTACAACAAAACATAAAGGAATGCTTAGATTCACTCTGGTATACGCTCCAAAGCCAAGCTTTACGAAAGAAAGAGTCCAGGGGTCGGAAGGTGATTTTTATGCCTCACACAGGCAATTTCGCTAGGCTCAGCAGATAAGACAGGATTGAACTAAGAGAACGGCTATTCCTATCATCAAAAAAAAAAGTCGGCTCCATCAATGAATTACTTGACCCTAACATTGCTATTCTTAATAACCTCAAAGAGCATCCTTTAAAGCGGGGTCCGCCTCAGGGCGAAGAATCCTTACTTATTATATAAATATAAAGCATAAAGAGCCACTCATTCAAATTGAAGGGATCGGTGTAGAACTCAACCTCTAGCCTCGTGCGTATGCGTATAAAAAAAATAAGGAAACGAAACTCAGCAACTACTGAAAAGAATTAGCTGCGGATGCAGGTGCGTATGAATAGTGAAAGAGTCAGGAAGTTCTCCTTATTCGCTCCTCTCGTTTAACTCGATTTTACCAGCTAACCCCCTTAACGGTCGATCTTACTAGCTCTTGTCCGTTCCTGCTTTCTTCTTTTTAGCAAAAAACTACTGAATGCCCCTTGGCTTTTCTTTCCCGGGTAGCTATATCAAACAGTCCTTTAAGACAGCAAGAGCTAAAGCGCTTACAGGGAACTCGTGTAAATACCCTATTTCAATCCTCTCCCTATCTGTCTTTTCTTCTTACTTAACTGATGGAATTCTTTATCTTACTGAACAGTCCGTTGGTTCAATTCAAACTATCTTGATGAGATGATTATAGCGTTCGTGTCTTCCTTACTAATCAGGGAAGGAATGAACTGCAAAGAGAAAGTCTTCTTCTTACACGAGAATTGATTACCTTCAGGTGAAGGCCGACTAGTTGCGTATTGTATTTCTATTCTTCTTAGCCTTACCTGCCCTACTTTGAGTCTCACTAACGTAGGAAAAGGCCTGGCATGGCCAATTTTAAAGAGCCCCGCCGACTTCACTCGACTAAGGCGGAGCTATCAATAGACCTATGAGGGGGGATCCTGGTTCCCCAGTGAGCTAGGGACAAAGATGCCACTGCTCTTAGCAAGAATGGCATTGATGCGGATTCACAGTGTTGAGAATGGCCAATAGACATCTCTTTAGTAGTGAGTTTGAGAGTGGTAGGGCTCACCTGTCCATGATAATGGAAATTATTCCCAAGAGGAGCAAATTTGTCTAACGTCGTTGCTTACAGGGAGATTGAATCAACATCAAGAGTCCCGTCCTCCTTTTGATAAGAGTCAGTTCCTTCACTACTCGTACTAGAATTCTATTCTTGACTGGATCGTGAGCATATATGAAATCAATCGAAAGCATTGGTACTGGTTGGAATGACTCTGTCTCACTGGCAGGCATCTTTCGACCTGAGGTTCACTGGCTCAAGGGCAGGACAGGGACAGCTACTTACTAGCTTGAGGAACCGAGCTAACAAAAGGCCTAGAACACTGACCGAAAGTCCTCTTTGCTGCTTAATGGCCTTCTATGAGGTTTTCTATACCTCTTCGTCCCTGGCTTTTCTTCCTTCTTCCTTTGTTACTTACTTTGTTACAGATGTCGTACCTCTTCAGTCTATTGCTCCTAGGCCTATGGGTTCTAGAGTAGAGAGAATTCCTATTGACTGTCTTTCCCTCGGGGGAACTCCCTTAATCCCGGAAGTGACGGAACTATCTTTATCTTCTCTTCCGAAAAGAGATGAAGTAGCCATGTTTGCGGCGCTTATGCCTGCAACGTAAAGAACATTTGCGTATACGACATCTCATTCGGTTTTTCCTTTGGTTCAATGTAGGCTATCTTTATATAGAGTTGTTTTTTTACCCTTTCGTCATTCCCTTGCTTGACAGTGAGGGAATCCTAAGTACGTCATTTCACCAAGCAGTCCTTCCTGCACTGAAAAGGGGGGAAGCATGGAAGAAAGAAGCATCCAACATTATCGTTGAAGAGGAAAGATGCCATAGAATAGTACCGGAGGCCTAGTAGTTGGAATATGCCTTTTTTTTTGAAAGAAAGCATCAGAAATTCGATGCGATAGACCTATATTTAACAAGATGTAAAGTTCATTCTTTACATGGGATGTTAAAGAGGAGCTCGAAAGCAGTTAGGGAGTTATAATGCCCCCTTTCCAATCGGCTGACCCGCTTGAAGATTAGGAATCGATCTCTATGGAAATTCAGGATCGAATACATCTTTGGCTTATGAGTTATGCGTTGAGGCTTTCCGGAGTCTCTTTAAGCAACTTGGCACTTTCGGCTAGTGCATAATCATGCCTATGGGGAGCAGTGGTCACAAGCTTGCCTGTGGCCTTCATAAGGTGGCTAAGGTCTATGAGCATATCTTGTCTAAGTTGGGAGTTGATATTCGTTTTCAAAAATCCTTAGTTTCGACAAGAGGCTCTGCCGAGTTTGCCAAGAGGTTTTACCATATAGCCTTGCTAAAGTGCTTGTTGAAGCTTCCGGATCAATCGAACCCATAAGGGTCGGCAGGACAGCACTGGCCAAGCCACAACTCGAAAGGTAGCTTAGCCTTTCACACTAAATCGCCTTCCGCCTTATTAAGCTTTGGACTTCCACCTTCAGCTAAGCACCTAACCCGTGGGACGGGACCGACCTTCTATTTTGTTTGTAATTGGACTTGCCCGAAACCCTCTAGATTAGGGAAGAGCTTGTTGCATATGCGTAGGAAAGGACCCCATGCGGTGTGAGAAAAGCCCACTTTACTTCGACCTCCCTGAGCTTAGCCCTTTACGACCTTTTCCGCCTTCTCACTGCCATTCATCGGAGAAGACTACGTCACCTAAATCAACAAAAAAGAGGAAGGCATTTCTCATTGTTGGCTAGCCTGGGCTCCACACTAGATTTTATCTGAGATGGCGAGAATTCTTTAGTAAAGGCATGGCTTAAGCCCACTCGGGACGGGAGGTTTTTCAACGACTATTACAGCTCGTAGAACCTTGAGGAATCGAGACTAGTCTAATAAGTGACTAGCCTAGTGCTACTCCTCCACAGAAGACTTGCTAGAATAGCTACCACCCTTTCTCTTGACTTTCCTTTGCCCACGTCGGATTACGTACGAATCAATTCAACAAGCCAAACCAAAGCCTTTTTGCAAAAGCATCAGTAGACGCAGAAAGAGATCCTATTCCCCAACAGAAGCCCATCTTCAAAGGGACTTTCTCAAGAAGCTGACGCTCTAGGGAAACTCTCTTCTTTATCATAGGGTAGGAGGCATCCAAATCTGCATTCCCATCCCATCGAAGCACAGGAAAGGCAGAAAGATAGATCGGTAATTCAGCTGCTTTCGGCTTCGAACAGCATCTTTGGATGCCTAAAGTATTAGGACTGATGGTTCATTGTAGTAAAGACTACCCTTGCAAAGAGCTGGTTAGGATCAGAGCAATCTAAAGACCTCCGGGCATAGGCCCACTCTCGCAGATCTATGACGGTTCTGTCATCCTCTCTGTAAAAGTAATACCTTCTACAGATAAGGAATAACAGAATCCACCTTATCGATAAATCAATCTTCACACAAGTCTAAAATGAACGAATGTGGTTCTTGACGAAAGGCCCTCCAACGTCTTTCGACAATGTTCGTATCAATCAAAGGTCCGGTCCGTGAGAGAGGGGTCCAGACCTATGGCGGCGGCACCACTGAAGCTGCAGATAGCTAGAGAATCATCCGACTCGTCACAGCTAATCTTGGCACCAGCTCTATCTCAGACCGCTCTAAGTGCCCCTTCTTTCTAGGAGAAGTAGAGTGTGATCTAAAGCATCCGGTCAGGAAATAGCATAGATGAGCGAGGAACCTCTTTCCCGCTTATGAACTGCTGGGGAGGCGTCTCCATCTCATCTCCCGACCAAAGCAATGACAACGGGAAGAAGGATTCAAAAGATCTCGTTTAGTAAGCCAAAAGAATTGTAAAAAATGGGCAGGCCTTCTTTAAGCATAAGCAGCAAAACCGAAATTCTCTATGATAAGAGACGTTATTCGGGTTCGGAAGACTTGAGCAGTAGGTTTCGACTCGGTCAACTGTCTTGATGAAGATTGACTGACGACAAGAAATGACGTAAGTGATAGATAGAATCGTTCAGTAGGAAAAGAGAGATATAGAAAGTGTGCAGCGAGGTGACCGAAGGGAGGACTCTTTTCACGAATCCAACTGACTTACATATCGGATCTTGCCATTGCCAGGAGCATTGATGCCGAGAATGCCCTCTTTGCTGCAAGTGAATCAGAAGGGGTTCTTTTCGCCTATTCGGTTATTGTGCTAGGGGAGCTCGATGAAAATTATCGTAGTGTAGTTACAGTCAACACAGTAGCTATAACGTGAACAGCGCTTTGTCCTTTATTTCTATCTAAATAGGCGGCAACTGCGCTGAATGATAAAGCCTTTTTCCTTTCTTTCATCCCGTGTACTTATCTTTCTTTTTCGAGTCTGAAACTAGGAAAATAGTCGATATAAAACTCTGCCTTGGTACGAGGCGAATTGGGGATTGAAAGTCTCTAGGTACCAAAGGCCGATGAAACTCACACAAATGGGCAGCTTCCTTGTTCTATCGAACAAGCTTGTAAACTCCTCTCCCTTTGGTCGAGCGTCTTCGAACCTTCCTTGTTCCATTATAAAGAGCTGGATTGAGATGCCTGGGTAGGTATCTCAACTAGCGAACGATAAACATACAAGTAAAACACTTGCCTGTAGCTAGTCGATTGGCCGGCAGGAATCAAACCTAGCTTGTGTAGCCTATTTAGTTATAGCTATATAGTTAAAGAGATCAATCCCCTCTTAGGAATCAGTAAATCCTATAAATGATTGCTCTGATGTATCGCATAAATTCTTTTTTTGGCTTTCCAAGGGAATGTTGTTATGTTGCCTTGGGCTTGAACGGTGCACTAATCTTTTGAATCCGGTACCAACGGGTATCACCCCCCTAGAACAACGTTCTCTTTCAGACCTTTCAACCAATCGATACGACCCCGGAGAGCGGCTTTTGCTAAAACTCTAGCAGTTTCTTGAAAACTCGCTTCGGATATGAAACTTTGAGTATTCAGAGATGTTTTCGTTATTCCGGGCTCGGTAACAGATCGCTTCTTCCAAAGCACGTCCCGTTCGTTCAGCTCGCAACAATCCAATTAGTTCGCCGGGTGATTTTTCAGCAGACAGGAACAGTTTGATTCTCTAAGCAAGCAGGTTTTTACCCCCGAGCTTGATTTAAGAAGTTGATAAAATGCTTGCTTTAGACATCATTGGTCCCAGACAAAACGCGCTCTGCTTGTCTAACATCGTGCCTGTGAAGAAAACCTCCGGCCCTTCCTTGTCAATGGGAAATCAGTCCTAGATTCAATAGCAGGGGCTTCTCTTTTCAATTCAATATTTTTCAAGACTTCTTGCTTTGTTTCCGTCTCTCCTGCCTTTGCTAGTCTTTAATCGTCTCTAAATCGAAGCGAAGTCAGTCTTTCTTCCTAAGAACATGGAAGCAGAAACTAGAACAATAGAGAGATAGCTTGAAGCCTAAGACGGATAACTTCCATAGTGGAATTTCCGTATTCTAGTCACCCTTTTCTCACTACTCTGGGATGAGCTCTGACTGGTAATAGTCTCATTGGCTTTAGAATAAGTTTCGAACAGATAGCCCGCCAGACGGGCATGCAACCTCAGACGCGCATTCCTTTCCCGTACCCGTAGCCCTTACTCCGGCTTACGTTCGAGCTACTACACTACGTAACCTATCCCGCTTTGTTAATTGTGTTAAGTATAACTGGGATTGTTGTAGAATGTAATCACAATGCACCATGGGAGTGGCAGTAGCTCCCTGTTGCATTGCATGAGTTCGAAGCTGTTATTGCCTGTTGTAACTCTTTATATTACTCTCCTCTGGAGGGTGGTACTCTAGCCCAATCTATCTGGTATGGCTACCAGGTGGTTTTGCTTCTTTGTTGGTGATCCAACCCCTTCTGTGCCGGCTGAGACAGTAAATGATGGACATAGCTTAGTCAACAAAGCAGCCCTTGACCTTAACTTGGCTCCAGGATCTGTGTTTGGGAAGAGAACTCTCATTAATGACTTGGATGCGGCCAATAAGAAGCTCAAGACTCAAGATTCTTCTCAGACCTCATCCTTCTCGTCTGCCGATGCTACCTCAAAGATGTTGCTGTCTGGAATGGCTAAGGAAGCGGCCAACTTAAAGCTTCCCGCCTATGAGACCTAGTTGCTCGTATCGGCTATTACCTCCAAAGCTAGTCGCTCGTCTGCGCCTGCACCTACAGCAAAGGGAACTGAATGGAAGTCCCGGTACGCTCATTATTAAGGGTCTTACTTCTTTTAGAAGAACAGCCCTGTCAACTAGTTAGGCTTCTTAGTAAGCGTAGGACTGATACGAAAAAAAGATTATCCACTGTAAAATAGACTGACAGGCTCATTTGCTCTATGCCTTTCTTCCGCAATTGGATAAGCAAGGACTTTCATTTGATCTAATTTGATAGCTGGGAAATGGAAATCCTTATAGTATAGACCCTAAAATCAAAGCTTTCATCGATCTTATCTTAGGAGCATCCCAATGATGGGGTTCTTCTATCTGTGGGAGCAACTAAGTGAAATTACAATCATTGAATTGAACCGGGACTCCCATTGTTATAAAGATATCGTACTCAGGGCGTAGAATAGAGATTTTGGCTTGCGATAAAGATGATCGAACAACTAGTAGTCCTATCTATCCACCTCTACAGACACAATATCTTGAGTACCATCTTTATGAACTGAGTGCCATTTGATGAGTAACTGAGAACAAGGGGATGGTGTAATGAAAGAGGAAGTTGTAACATGGGAAAACCACAGAAAACACAACTTATTTGAATAAACCGGTGGGTGACCTACCAATTGTAGAAGTAGGATCTTTGGCAAGCAATAAAGCTAGGGTCCTGATCGAGCAACTATTACTGACTCCACCCGGGGGGTCCCTTATCCCCGTTGAGTACTCCTGTACTCGCCTAACGCTCTTACTTCTGCTCATCGTCCTTATCTTGATTGTTTGATCTACCCCCCTCATCTCTTTTTTTGAAGGTAATCCTCCACAATAGTATAAAGAGCGCGGTAGGGCGTCCCCCTCTCCGCATTATTGCAATTAGGCCATGTCTCCTGCAGGAGGGCCCGCAGAAATTCTTCGCAGCCCACCCGATCAACAAGTGTTGACTGGAAGAGCTTTTCAACTACTAGATCGCGGGCCCGCTCGTCATTATACAAGATTTTCATAACATCCTTCTTACCCCAAAACATCGCATCGAATGAGTAACCGGACGGCTTTATGCATGCGACCGGATCTTTAAATAAAGATCGAAGGGACTCCTTAAAGAATTCCACTTCGGAAGAATTTAGGAATATGCTAGTCACATCCACTTCATTCGATGTTGATGAAGACGAGCACGAGTGAAAAGAGCTATCTGCCCCGCTTCCACTGGAAGGGCTAAGCTGCTTTGAATCCTGTGGATGTGTGTTGGCCATTCCATGCCCTTTGTCCCGTTCCTCTCCCAGCGGACTACTCACCTGGACCTCTGTGGAGTCCTTTGAGGAAGGGGAGTCGTTATCAAAAAGAAGAACTAAATCAAAAAGAGGAACTAAAAAAGGAAACTCCCAACCAACAAGTCGACTTAATAGAACGCGGAACGACCTAACCAGAAGGATGGATTGGAGTTTCATAAGAACAAGATGGAAATCAACGCCAATCAATAGAAATGCCAACAGTGATAAAATAACTACGATTGAAACTCGTAAGAGTGGCATTCGATCACAGAATCCATTGACAGCTGCATAAATGACTAGAATTTGTTTTTCAATTGGAAGTGGTGCATATTGTGGTTGTTCCCTCTCCTTTCAGTCGAGTGACTTCGTACCTCTCCTGACTGAGAAAAAGAAGTTCCAGAGGCTGACTCCATTCATATCGATTTGGGTTTTTCTGCACCATATTTTGATCTGCCTCTTCTTCGATCCGGAATTCCCAACAAATCCTTTACTCCTCGAATACAATGGGATTTCACACCTGGCAAATCTTTCACTCTACCTCCTCTTATTAAGACCATAGAATGTTCCTGCGAATTATGACCTTCGCCCGGAATGTGAGCAAATATATCATGTCGATTGCTCAATCGTACTTTGGCTATCTTACGTGGAGCTGAATTAGGTTTTTTCGGTGTTCTCGTTGAAACACGCGGGCGTACTCCTTGCTTCTGGGGACATTGATCCGAAGCTCTAGTACGGTCCGTGCGCCGTTTTTCTTCTCTACCATGACGAGTGGAATACCTCGCTTTTGTTCAATTATAAAAAAAAAACACAATTCAATCAAAAAGTGTTTTTATATATTCACTGTTCTGTTTATTCACCCGTAAGTCGCGCGAGAGTTCATTTAAAAAAGTGAGCTCTTGGTGGTCTCTCTCTAAGGGACTTTCTATTTGTTTATCAATTTCCGTTCGTTTCTCGTCTAACAAATCAACAAAAGCAGATTTCGGATCGTAAATGACCCTCTCCGCCAAGGTTACATCCTCCTGCAGTAGCCGTTGAAAGAAGGATAAACACTGATGTCTTACTTCTCGGATTTGGAGATCCCGGCTTTCAAACTCTATCACTTGGTTATATTCCTGTTGAGAAGGACAAGAGTCGAGGCTTTTTTTTACTTCTGCCCAATATTCCCCTTTCTCCTTATCAAGAAGAAAAATACAATTCTGATTTTCTAGTACCTTAATTCGATTTCTCATGGAGGATTCAAGGGCTTCATTGTGAATCACTGGCCAAGGCTCCGACAGGACCTGGATTCCGAATGAATCCTCCGACGAGGAGGTAGCTGAGCTGGAATGGGGAATAATTTGCCCACCCGAACCAGAAACCGAACAAGCCCCGATAACGACAAGATCAGAAAAGACAATATCGATACTCGAATATAGATAGACACGAAGACTATAGCAAAAGAGGGATGCAAAACAAATACGAATCATGTATACTACTCGAGAGCCATATATTTTAGGAAAATAAAAACTTATAATAAAGTTTACACTACACAGGAAGAAAAAAGCACAAATGAGATGAATCGAATTTGGCATTCCTATCATTCTAAATATGGAATGGGCCGAGATCAAAGTGAGCACGGGAACCAGAAGGTGTATGATAGGCATGGATGGGCTTTTTTATTACTACTGAACGACGACTTCCGCGGTTGTTCATATTTCATTTTCCTGAACCTGAAAAAGGCACTCACTGAGTTACTTAGATCCACAGTACTAAAGCAGCTCCCTCTCCCAATCGTGGATGCGGACACTTAATTCATCATGGAGTTTGGAATCCCTATGGATTCACTCTTCCTTTTGAGCTAGGGCCAACCGCTATGAGCTGAAAACCCTTTCAGGAGGAGTGGGAAATTCATTCTATGACTAGGCGCTTTTATTCAATTATAAAAAAATAACAAACAAGAAAGTTTGATGGAGATTTGTAGCATCATTCAAGTAAATACAGATTGAGATCGTAGAAACATGAGCTTGTGATATAGCTACGCCTAATTCCAGACCGGTTAATGCAAGAACTATAAATAAAGGACCAAGATCTCCTATGAAATAGAAAAGATCATTCATACATAGCATAGTCCAAGCGGACCCACTTAAAATCTTTACTGAACTATGACCGGCCATCATATTAGCAAATAAACGTATTCCTGAGCTTAATGCGCGAAAACTATGAGGGATTAGCTCAAGGAGTACTAAAAAAGGTGCTAACGGCAGTGGGACTCCTGCGGGTAATGAGATGCTTAAAAAATGAAGCCCATTTCTTTGAAATCCCACTAGAGTAATGCCAATAAAAATGGAAAATGAGAGACCCAAAGTAATGAGAAAATGACTTGTAACTGTGAAGCTATAAGGTATCATACCCTGGAGATTACAAAATAACGAAAAAGTAAAAGTGACCGAGATGCAAGGGAAAAACTTTTGTTTCACATTTCCGGAAAGACCACCTATTTGTTCGTTTACCAGGTTCGGCACGAAATCATAAATAAGCTCTACCAAGGATTGCCAAGCATTTGGTACTGACTTTCCTCCGCCCTTTTTAGTAACCAAATGAAACAGCAGGAAGACCAAACCGAGAGTTAGCAGCATAAAGAAAGCGGGATTTGTGAATGAGATATACAAGGATCCTAACTTCATATCCAGAAATGACTTAATGGCAAATTGATCCAACGGACTTTCGCTGTCCGAGCTAGAATCGTGAGTAGTAGGATATTGATTTTTCTCACTTTTTCTCTCCCAAGAAGTATGAAAAGAAGCTGTATTACTTTTTCTTGAGTAAAGACTATTGATGCGTCGAACGTTGTTAAACATAGTGATTGATTCAGACTAAAGAAATTCCCTCCATACAGACCGTCAAGCCTGCAGGACTACTATAGAGAGTTGTGCTTGGGTTTACCAACCAAGAAAGACATGGGAAAATAAAGAGGAAGAACTAATTTATCAGGAGAAATATACCTGCTGATAGAATTCCATAAAGACCCAGCTAAGAGACTTTACTGAATGACCGTACTGTACTAGATAGACCATCCTCCTTTCTATACGCTATTTTGGATCTGGTCGAATCCTCTTCTTTACAAATGGTTGTTGACCAAAGAAAGGAAAAAGGCTTTATCATTCAGCGCAGTTGCCGCCTCTTTAGAAATAAATAAAGGACAAAGCGCTGTTCACGTTATAGCTACTGTGTTGACTGTAACTACACTACGATAATTTTCATTGAGCTCCCCAAAAAAAGCAATTCTAGCACAAGAGTCAAATAACCTTTTCATAAGTAAGAAACCTACCTTTCTTTTCTACGCTACGATCTTTCTTTTCTTATGATTTTTGCTAATGGATTGATTATATAAAAAGTGATTGATATCAACGTTTCATTTCATTTACTTTGACCAATTGAAGCACTGAGTAGTTACTTACAGAATCTCAAACCTATTAATTAGAGGCTCGGTGCGGTACACGGAACACTAACCCAATCTCAATAAATACAGTAAACGCAACTACTTTCAAGCATCTCGTAGTTGAGCGGGACTGCCATCAACAGTTCCAACATGGACAAGGACTGCTGAACATGGATGGATAGAACGAGAGTCGAACTCGCATGTCTCTCTTGCTATCCCCTTCCCCTGCTATGCTTCCTTCCTCCCTACCGATCAGTGAGCAGCACTACTGTTTGTTTTATCAGTGGTCTTCTCTAACTTAAAAGTCTCCCAGACCCGCCTTCTGTACTTGGAAACGAGCTAACAAACGTTAGCGAGCATATAAGAGTAGTCAAGCGAGTAGATAGAGCGAGCGAGTAAGCGAGCATATGAGAGGGCATGAAATAGGTCTACCGGGACTTCTTCTTATAGATAGCTTTTAGATATATCTCAAGATAGCTTTGAACTACTTCCACGCAAGGAAAGATAGTACGTACTACCAATGTCAGGGAAAGCAGACTGAGATACCGATACCAAGCCTAGCTTGAAAAGGATAGATCACAGGTATGTGTTGAAGCATACCGAGAGAACGAGAACTGAAATGAACCATATCGAGCACTGGTCTCACTCTACAAGTTAAGTTCGATGAGCTCCTAGCGTACCTGTGCCTACTATCTACTTAGTGTGTGTGCTTAGGGAAAGCAAGTAAGCTGAGCAGTAGTGGGGTCAAGGGCGAGCCCTTCCGCCTTTGAGCCTCTTCCTTCGAGGAGGAGATAGAATGGGCCTGATAGACATGCCTAAAATTGACCGATCCAGCCTGAGCCTGTCTTGTGAATCAAGTTCGAAGGAAGGAGAAGCCTATTCGTATTCATTTACGGTTCCCGTTTCATGACTAGATAATGGTCATTCTACCGAGCAAATAGCAGTAGAAAAGGCTGTAGCTGCATCAAAAGCGAAAAGAAAGGGTGGTCAATCCGATGATTCGCCCCTAGAAAGGGTGTGAGCGAGAGGCAATTCTTTATCTTTTTATCTTATCTGGGAAGGTACCAAACCAAGGGTAAGTCGGCATTTGCTTAAGATAGGGGTGTCCGCGGGTGGATCAGAATGAGTCCTGCGGTGCACCTTAAATATTGGTAAGTGGGACTCATTAGAGCGTATTGGTCTTTCAAGCACCTGGGGCTTCCTTCTTTGCCAATTCCAGTTCCGAGTCAGGTCGCACCAAGGCTTGTTGTTTTCCTAAATGCCTAAGGTTTTTGAATTCCGTATTCCTATGTCCGTGACCCAATATCCATCCAGCTTGTCAAGCTTTTTCGTTTCATCGAGTGGGCCTGCACATCACTAAAACTAAAGAGGATAAGCACCCCAACCTTAGCATCCTAAAAAGCAAAGTAAAATCCATTTTCATTTGAAGAAAATTCCTGATCTATTAAAGAAGTATCAAAAGAGTATCCTTTATTAGTACGACCACATCCATGATTCTGTCTTTGCGAAGACTGATTACTCACGGCACACACACTATATCTTCGATGATTCCCATTCCCCTTGGTTAGATTCATTCCGTTGCCGAGGAATTACCAAAATGAAGACGCGCCGGCTTCTCGCCTACTCCTACTCTTTCGACTTCTACTTTCGGCTTAACCCCTGTGCTTCCGTTCATAACTTCACCATACGGATTTTCAATGCGATAAGATCTTGTGAAGTAAGGTTTGAAGTGAGTGATCCCACTTCTGATGTAAGTGATGCTATGTGCTCTTATCTGTCTGTTCTAACTGCTGTCCGTGCCCCCCTCTTTGCTCTGGGTTTTGCTTCCGAAAAGGGTCTTAGACCCCCGCTTGGGAAAAGCATGGTTCAGGTAATGTATCTACGCGAGCCTGGTTTAGTTTCTGTCCATGACAGGCCGAAAAACTTTTTTCAATCCATATGGAGAAAAAGGGACTTAGGCAAGCAAAAAAGGAAAGCATGTGGGCCTGTGAGTTTTTACCTTAGATTTAGATAAGGTCACTTCTTTTTAGGAAGTCTCTGTAAGGCTCCAGGATAGCTTTCTTCTTTTTTTTTTGGAATGCCTGAGTCCGAATCTTTCAGGAGTCTGTGTAAGCTTAGCAGTTAAGAAAAGAGAATGCTCCTATTGTCATATATATATTGTCATATTCTCATAGGATTTCCAGTGCAAGCCCAGGGGAATCCCTTCCAATTTAAGTTCCTTAACTTAATCTTCTACTTTTTCATTCCTGCTCCAAGTGAAGTCTCTGGAGTTTAATTCCTTTTTGTAAGGACAGTCCTATGCACAATCCAATAGTGATAGCGTGTGTAATCCATTGCTAACCCCTTATTCTTCTTTACCAGAAAGTGCTAGAAAAAAGCACTTTTTTTACTTCCTGCGCTTGCAAAAATCCTTAAGAAACAGCTATTCTGGAGAGAACAAATATTACTTCTTTGCTACTGAATTACCGGGAGCACGGGAGCTTATTAGCTAGGTATAAGGGGATTTCAATAAACCACTTATGGGACGTTAGCTCGTTAGAGCGTCAGCCCGCTAGCTTGGTATTCATATTAAGGTGATGTGATTTGATTAGCTACTATATTCTCGCAAGTTCCTTAAGTAAAAAACCGCTAAATCGTTAGCTCCTTAGAGCAGAAGATCGGGAATCTTGCTAGTCATGTTAGACTCTAGGATCTTCAAAAAAAGATATCTCGACAAGAGCAAGAAAACAAGCAGGGAGAGCATAAAAATAGAAGTCGTGAGTGAAGCGCCTATTGCATAAAAAACTCCTTAATAAGCGGATCTAGATAGAGAAGAGAGTGGAGAAGTAGAAAAACCCCGGGAAGTGAAGTGGGATACCTAGAATAGAAAGGGGGGACTTATTATATACTGCAGGCTTATTCGATCCTCCTCCCCTTCTTTCGCTTGCTATTGATTGAGACTCCTGCTAAAGGGTAAAGGGAAAAAATCGTTAGACCTCCCCGGGATATTACTATTCCAGAGAAACTCGCAGAAAAGCAGGAAATGAAACTGTTGGTAATGCAACTACTGCTACGAAGGCTGCTCTTATTGATACAGGTACAAAGACTTATACTAGCTTCCTCCCCTAATCTATCTCTACCCTTCCTCTTATGGGTCGAGTTAGAACATCCCTCTCCTCTATTCCTATTCATATGAAGTAGGGTAAGATATATTCCATTTTATCCATAAGTAAAGTAAGAAAGTTAAAACTTGAGTCAAGCAAGATGGGGAAGCACTTCAAGTAGATTCCTCCGAAACTTAGACTGCATGTGCTTAGCTTAGAACTGCAAATCCTAGTAGGAAGAAGGAATTACACGCGCTGGAATGGAACACTTTCTTTCACTGGTTTGATCATTGGCTGCAACGGCACTGGATCACGAGGAGAAGAACTTATAAGGCGAAAGACTATAACTGTGGCTGGATAGAAAGAATCTTTCTCTCTAAAGGAGGTCAGCTAGAGCGGCTTCCACCGAGAGAAAGACATCTGATTCACGTGCAAAGAAGATTGACTGATGCTCCTTAACTAGAAACCTACCGACGACCAAGCCGAGATTGACGACTTGAAAAACTGCTTAGATTAGGCTTCTCGCTGAAGAGTCAGTATTCGAACCAGTATCAGCCGACGAAAGAGCATCTCCCGTCCTTTCTCACAAAGCAACATGCCCACTTTCTCCAGAAGGTAACGCCATTTCATCCGCAGAATCCGAATGTCGAAGAGATGAAGCGAAGCCCAAGGGGACGTTTGAAAGAGGTATATTTGACGCCCTCTCTTATGTCGATCTACCCAATCATTCTTTAGTTTTGAGTAAAGGGATGAATAGGTGGTAGGTGAATTAGAGGTAGTTCATGTGTTCGCCGGTCTATCACCATATCCGTATCGCTTAAGCTGTTGTCCATCTAGGCTTGTAAGCCTTCCAAGTATCTTCCAGTCTTCTATGGTCCAGACGTCGTAGTTAGTTATCCCATTCCCCCGTCTGTCCTTAGTCTGTTATCAAGTAGGGTGCTGAGTTTTCGCTTTCCCGAATGCTTTTCAACAAGCTTTGCTTCGCCCTGCACATGATTGGTCCATGTCTCTCGAGAGCAAGTATGGCAGAAGAGGTACGAAATGAGTGTAACGATTCGTTTCACATAGTTACACTCATTACAACGAGATTAGCTAATGAGGCTCTGGATTGGTTCGAAGATGCTATTGGTCAGTATATGGCCACTATCACTTCGGCCTATGAAGGAATACCTTTAGGTAGGTTGTTTCAGCAATTTCCTGGAGCCGGTAAACGCCGGATCTTTGCTATATGTAATTACATGAAGCAAAGACTGCTCAATCCAGTCCATGATTGGGCAATGAGTGTGTTGCGGACCATTCCAATGGATGGTGCTGGTGACCAAGAGAGACCTATTAACAGGCTGCGCGTAAAAGAACCACGTGATACATACATATTGTTTTGATCTGAAAAGCGCTACCGATCGGTGGCCCTTATCAGTGATATACACTGTGTTTTCACTATTCTTTGGTCCTACTTACGCGTCAGCTGTTGTCAATAGTGCTCTTGGTCTTAATACTTTTCTTTTAGATTATCCTATAACTAAGAAAAGGTACGAAGTATCATTTCTGGCTGGTCAGCCACTCGGCTATTACGGCTCCTGGGCGCTGTTCCCCCTATCCCATCACTTTGTGATGTGGCTAGCGGCTAAAATGGCGTACCCGAACAGGGTGACCCCATTTAAGGACTACGCTATCCTCGGTGATGATGTTCTCATCACTGATGGTAACGTTGCGTCGCATTACCGGGAGATCCTTAGTAAGCTGGGCGTTCTGATATCTGGATATCTGATAGTAAGTCAATTACATCACATACTGGATGCATTGAGTTTGCTAAGCGATTTTTGGTGAAAGGAATGCAGGTCGATTTGACCCCTATTTCCGTAAGGGCCCTAACCGGAGTGAACAGCTCAATTGGTCTGTGTGTCGTAGGTGAAAAGTACAACGTTTCTAGTATGAACGTTTTACAAAGACTTGCGGGCGCAGGCTATAGAGTCCGTTCACGCCTAATGTCCACCCAAAGTCAACGATGGGAAAGGATAAAGGCTGTGCGACGTAAGGTACAGTATCAAAGAATGCGATTACCCATAGATCTGTGGTTAGGAAGAGGAATGCCTCTCAACCCTGGGTAGGATGATCGCATATCTCCGGAGGGAGATGAAGCCTAAGGAGTTACGTATAGCTCCCGACGAGCTTTTCTTTGATGGCCAGATTGAATTTAACGAGAGAACTGTGCTCCGTAACTGGATGTCTCAGTGGCTTAAGTGGGTTCACTGGTACTATGCTGTTGCTATGTCCGAGAATGTGACCTTAGAGGATTTCCTGCAGGCGCCTGCCTATATGCGCGACTACATGGAAAAGAACTCAACGAGCGGAAGGTCTCGTTATGTTCGGACACATGTGGAAGCTATATGATACGGCAGCCGGGTGGTCGACGTCAACAACACCTCCTTACGTGTTTGACCCGGCCACTCAGTTGGAATTTCCTTTTTGGTTACTCTGGTGCTGACTTCCTACTATCTCCTGTGGTCTTATCACCCCGGGAGAATGTTGGACGCAAGAATATCAGTGAAACTCATTGGGAACAATTGAGAAGGATCTTAGCTCCCGGTGACCGGCTTTGCGGGACCGCCATATGGCCTTTTTTTCCTAGGTGCTCATTTATTTTGTATGGGCTTTTAGTTTCATGTTTCTATTCAGTGGACGTGGTTATTGGCAAGAACTTATTGAATCCATCGTTTGGGCT